TAGAAAAAAAATAAAGTAAGTAATGATTTCCATTCACTAATGTTTTGAACCGATGAATTTGTCTACTGAATTCTAAAAAAAAGGGGTTTGGTCCTTCTTTTGGAATTTGAAAAAAAAAAAAAAAGAATAAAACCCAAATCAAAAGTTTCAACCCTTTTTTAATGAGTTATTGAAATATGTTTTTCATTCGCAGGATGGGGATTCTTATTTTCCCCATCACCCCACCCCCTTATAAATAACTAAATAACACAACAACTTTCTAAATAACACAACAATTAAGGGTTTTGTCTTTTTTTTTTTTTTTACTTTTCTTTTTCTAATTATGCTATAGAAGAGGGGATCTAAAATCTTTAGGGAAAATCAATGGGTTGTTGAAACTATAAGTATAAAACCTTTTTCTAACTTTATGAATCACTCTCTTTTATCAATCACTCTATATACCGTATCCACCACACTTTCCCTCCAAAAGGGACAAGCACTTTTGCCTATTTAAACAGACATTATATACGAATAGGATGAGAATTTTACGTGATCAAAAAAATCCTATACCTATATTTGCTATATTTGAAAGGGAAGATGGATGATCAATCAAAAAATCTATACCTTTAGAATTCTAATTTAGAAAGAATTTTTTGAAGCAGGGTACAATTACACGATAGAAATCGAAATTTTTTTCTATGATATGTCCAGCCCAATACCTAATTGGTTTAATTTTAATAAAGGCGAACCAAAATTAAAATAAAAAAAAACCTAACGATAAGGATTACGACAACACAAAAGTTATGCAAATTAAATAAATCCTTTTTGAATTGGTGGATGTTGCGCTGAAATTGTGATTCATAAAAACATAAAAAAGAAAAATCATATTTTCGTTTTTTCCTGGATTGAAGTAAGAACTCTTGAGTTCTAACAATTCGATTTTATGAAAACTTCTATTGTTAAGTTAAATAAAGCTGAAACCCTAAATAATTAAATAAGACGGTAAACGGGGAACTCTTTCCATCTCTATTTCAACAAGTTTTTATTCATCAATTGGAATGCTTCCTAAAAATAATTTCATTGAAATTGACTCTTTCAATCTCGACGATTGAGTAAAAATAGGTTATTATGATTTCGAGCAAGCCGCTATGGTGAAATCGGTAGACACGCTGCTCTTAGGAAGCAGTGCTAGAGCATCTCGGTTCGAGTCCGAGTGGCGGCAGAGCATCTTATAAAAGATAAAAAGATATGCAAAAAGCCCTATAATGAATTTAACTTCTGATTTCCATTCCGTATACTTGAAAGACTCTCCCTTTTAATTTGATTTTTATTTATGATATTTTCAACATTAGAGCATATATTAACTCATATATCCTTTTCGGTCGTTTCGATTGGAATTACAATTCAGTTGATAACCTTATTAGTCGATGAAATCATAGGACTATATGATTCATTAGAAAAAGGGATGATTGCTACCTTTGTCTGTCTAACAGGATTATTAGTCACTCGTTGGATTTATTCGGGGCATTTCCCATTAAGTGATTTATATGAATCATTAATCTTTCTTTCATGGAGTTTCTCTATTATTCATAGGATTTTCTATTTTAAAAAACATAAAAATCATTTAAGCGCAATAACCGCGCCAAGCGCTATTTTTACCCAGGGTTTTGCTACTTCGGGGTTTTTAACCAAAATGCATCAATCCGGAATATTAGTACCTGCTCTACAAGCCCAGTGGTTAATGATGCACGTAAGTATGATGGTATTAGGTTATGCAGCTCTTTTATGTGGATCATTATTATCCACAGCTCGTCTAGTCATTACATTTCGAAAAATTATAAGGATTTTTGATAAAAGAAATAATTTATTAAATGTAAATGAGTCATTTTCCTTTGGTGAAATCCAATACCTGAATGAAAAAAACAATGGTTTACTAAACACTTCTTTTCCTTATTTTCTTTCTGCTAGAAATTATTATGGGTATCAATTGATTCAACAATTGGATCAGTGGAGTTATCGTATTATTAGTCTAGGATTTATCTTTTTAACCATAGGTATTCTTTCGGGAGCAGTATGGGCTAATGAGGCATGGGGATCATATTGGAATTGGGATCCAAAGGAAACTTGGGCATTTATTACTTGGACTATATTCGGGATTTATTTACATACGCGAACAAGTCCAAATTGGGAAGGTGTAAATTCTGCAATTGTGGCTTCTATGGGCTTTCTTATAATTTGGATATGCTACTTCGGGGTCAATCTATTAGGAATCGGGTTACATAGTTATGGTTCATTTAATTAACATCTAATTGAATTGTTGAATTGAAGAAAGGAATTGAATTGAAGAAATGAAAGGGACTGATGAATACAAACATAGGACAGCGCAAATATAGAAACGAAACTTAGTGGAAGCTGCCGAGAACCTTTTGAATCAAGTAGTGTAGTGATTCAAAAGGTTCTCACAAAGGCCATAAGGTGTCTGGTTACAATTCAAATTTAGTTATTTATTGTTGACTTATTTATTCTTATTCTTTTTTAGTTAATTTAAATTTGAAACTTAAGACACGAAAAAATACTTCTTTTTTCATTGGACAACGATCAATTTTAAAAAGCAGAGGACATAGGATTGGTTTTTGATTTTTGTTATTCATGAAAACTATCTATAAAAAAAATTAGATAGAATAGCTTCGACCTTGTCCACTGATAGGGAGAGAACGAAATCCGGATACATACCAATACCTATTACGGGTAGAAGAATAGATATCAAAACAAATAACTCCCGGGGGCCGGAATCAAAAAAATAAGAGTTTTGAGCATTAAATAACTTGTACCCATAGAACATTTGCCGTGACATAGATAATGAATAAATAGGAGTTAATATCATTCCAATTGCCATTACAAAAGTAATTAGTATTTTTGGCATTAATAAGTATTTTTGGCTGGTAATTATTCCAAAAAATACTATCAATTCTGCAACAAAACCACTCATGCCCGGTAATGCAAGGGAAGCCATCGATAAGATACTGAATATGGTGAATATCTTTGGAATTGGGATAGCCAATCCGCCCATTTCGTCAAGATAACCAAGACGTATTCTATCATAACTCGTTCCTGCCAAGAAAAAAAGTGCAGCGCTAATAAACCCATGAGAAATTATTTGTAAAATGGCTCCGTTGAGTCCCGTATCGGTTATCGACCCAATCCCTATAATTATAAAACCCATATGAGATACGGAGGAATAAGCTATTCTTTTTTTTAAATTCCGTTGGCTAGGAGATGTTGAAGCTGCATAAATTATTTGCATTGTACCTACTACCATCAACCAGGGAGAAAATATAGAATGAGCGTGCGGTAATAGTTCCATATTGATCCGAATCAACCCATATGCTCCCATTTTTAATAAGATTCCGGCTAGAAGCATACAAGTACTGTAATGCGCCTCTCCATGGGTGTCTGGTAACCACGTATGGAAGGGTATAATCGGTGATTTGACAGCAAAAGCAATAAGAAACCCAATATAAAATATTATTTCCAGTTCCGCGGGATACGATTGATTAGCTAATGTTTCAAAATTTAATATTGGCTCATTGGAACCATATAAACCGATACCCAAAACTCCTATTAATAGAAAAATGGATCCTCCCGCAGTGTACAAAATAAACTTTGTAGCTGAATAAAGACGTTTTTTCCCCCCCCACACGGATAGAAGTAGATAAACGGGAATTAATTCTAACTCCCACATGATGAAAAAAAGTAAAAGGTCTCGAGAAGAAAATGATCCTATTTGACCGCTGTACATTGCTAACATCAGGAAATGGAATAATCGGGAATTCCGAGTAACTGGCCGAGCCGCTAAAGTAGCTAAAGTGGTGATAAATCCTGTCAGTAAAATAGGTCCTAAGGAAAGTCCATCTATTCCCAATCTCCAGTAAAAATCAAAAAAATTGATCCATTTATAATCCTCTGCTAGCTGGATTAATGGATCGTCGAACTGGAAATGATAACAGAACGCATAGGTCGTTAGAAGGAGTTCTAAGACGCAGATATATATAGTATACCCTCTAGTCACCTTATTTCCTCTATGGGGGAGGAAGAAAATTAAAGAACCCGCGGCTATCGGAAAAACTACAATTATAGTTAACCAAGGAAAATAATTCGTGGTAAAGACAAGATACACTTGGACCAGAAAAACCCGTACTCTAAAATGGAATTTATTCTTATTTGGTTTTTTCTTTTTAGAGTACGGGTTTTTGTCGGTAATCGGTAAAAAAAAAAAGAAAATGGATTAGAAATGGATTTCAGTGGCGTTTTCTGAAACGTCTCAATATCAATAAGCTAGACCCATGCTTCGAGTTGTTTCATGCCATAAATAAACTCGAACACTCAAGAAATCCGTTGGACAGGCGGATTCACATCTCTTACAACCAACACAGTCCTCCGTTCTTGGAGCAGAAGCAATTTGCTTAGCTTTACATCCGTCCCAAGGTATCATTTCTAATACATCTGTGGGGCAGGCGCGGACACATTGAGTACACCCTATACATGTATCATAAATCTTTACTGAATGGGACATTGGATCTATAAATTTTTGAACTCCTAAAGTTTCGATCTAGTAAAGTTGGAAATAGCCGATATATTTAAACACCAGATGAATCAATGATTTACCAGAATTTTTGTAATCAATCCACTTCTGGATCAACTCATAATACTAATAGGGAATAAAGATACTTTGATTTCTTATGTTTTCGCAAACATGATTGAGGTTACGACGTATTCTAATTATATAGGCTAATTCGAATTGATGAATATTATGATTTCTAAATACTACTTATTCAACAAAGTTGATTGATTGATACGAGTCGATTTTCTGTTACGATAAATTGACGAAACAATAGCTGATCCAATAGCTGCTTCAGCGGCTGCAATAGCTATAACAAAAATTGAGAAAATATCTCCTTTTAATTGACGACTATCAAAAAAATAAGAAAATGTTACGAAATTTAGATTAACCGCATTTAGTATAAGTTCAAGACACATCAGGGCCCGAACCATATTCCGGCTCGTGATCAATCCATAGATACCGATAGAAAATAAATAGGCACTCAAAACAAGTACATGCTCGAGTATCATTGACCAACTCCGTACCAATTGCGATTCATTTCAATATGAACAATAATTCAAGTGATTCGATTGCTTAGAATATAACAAGTACCCAACAAAACAAGATATTGGTAATAGATCGAATAGGGCGACTAAAAAAATTTCTATTTTATACATGAACCGAACAGTATTCAAATCGAATTTCAGGGAAATGGATGTTGATAACACAGAAAAAGGTTGAATTTTGATTTCTGTTCTTAGTTATAAAGATTTTTTACTGACGAGCCACGGCAATTGCACCTATCAAAGCAACTAAAAGAATTATCGAAATCAGTTCAAATGGAAGAAAAAAGTCCGTTGATAAATGAATACCAATTTGTTGACTATTACTTATCAAATCTTCCTCTATAATCTGGTTGGATCGGGTAGTCCAAATAATCCCATACCACGACGTATCTAGAATAGTAGTGATTAGTGAAAAAAAAATACTTGTACAGACTAGGGAAGTAACCCCATCCCCAATAGTCCAAAGATGAAAATGAAAATCTTTAGAATAGTCTGAACCATTCATGAACATTACAGCAAATATGATTAAAACATTTACAGCCCCCACGTAAATAAGAAGCTGTGCAGCAGCTACAAAATGGGAATTTGATAGAATATAGAATAAGGATATACAAACAAGAACCAATCCCAATGAAAAGGCAGAATAAATTGGGTTGGTAAGTAATACTACTCCCAGACCTCCTACTATAAGACCCGATCCCAGAAAAACTAAAAGAAAATCATGTAGTGGTCCAGGCAAATCCATTATATTAAAATAAGAGATAAATAAATCGAAATGTTTTTCATGACCTTATTGAACCGACCAGGAAATTTTTTTTATGAGACATTCCCAATTGAATTAAATTAGAATCTAATAAGCGTGAATTAATGGGGGTCTAGTTATTGGGTCAATTTCGCTCTTTTCTGTATTCTAAACGGAAGTTTGAAATTGAAACTATATATTTCAAAATAATTATGGAGATATTATATTAATAGACTTTCAATACAAATTAAGTCATACTTCTCAGAACCCAATCAATAGTTGGGATTTGTAATTATTGACCAAGCAAAGAGAAAGACCTTATCCCTTTCTACCAAAAAGCAACCAAAGACCTTATCCCTTTCTACCAAAAAGCAACCTTAGTACTTTGCAATTACTCTTTAATCAAGAGGTTTACCCCTTTTTTCTTTGAGACGAATTCCCAACTGTTCGAATTGTAAAATCGTCAATTATTGATATTGGTAAACGACCTAAAGCAATTTGATTATAATTCAATTCGTGACGGTCATACGTAGCGAGTTCATATTCTTCAGTCATTGATAAACAATTTGTTGGACAATACTCAACACAATTACCACAAAAAATACAAATTCCAAAATCAATACTGTAATTAAACAATCGTTTCTTTCGAATATCTGTTTCCCATTTCCAATCAACAACTGGCAGATCTATAGGACATACACGAACACATACTTCACAAGCAATACATTTATCAAATTCAAAATGGATTCGACCGCGGAAACGCTCCGATGTGATTAATTTTTCATAAGGATATTGAATAGTTACAGGTAAACGATTTGCTTGGGATAAGGTAATTAGGAAACTTTGACCAATGTACCTTGCAGCCCGTACTGTTTGTTGACCATAATTGATGAACCCAGTTACCATAGGGAACATATCGCGAATAGTTATGAATAATTTGATTTTCTTTCTTTCTCTTGTTTGAGACAAGTCGCAAATATCGTATTCCTTTTTTCTTTACAGTGAAAGGAGTTGGAAAGAAGTTGTTAATAATAGATTACCGAGAGAAATAGGTAAAAGAAATTTCCAGCCAAGATTTAAGAGTTGGTCCATTCTTAATCTAGGTAAAGTCCATCTTGTTGTGATAGGAATGAACAAGAACAAATAAGTTTTAGCTAATGTAATAAAGATATCAATTGTCGTTCCAAAAATTCCATCCGCTTTATTTATTTCAAATAGCTCCGGAACAAATATGTACGGAATGGAAAGATTCCAACCACCCAAGTAAAGAACTGTTACAAATAAAGAGGAAACTAATAGATTTAGATAAGAAGCAACGTAAAATAAACCAAATCGGATCCCTGAATATTCGGTTTGATAACCTGCTACTAATTCTTCTTCGGCTTCTGGTAAATCAAAAGGCAATCTCTCGCATTCCGCTAAGGAAGAAATTAGAAAAACCATAAACCCTATGGGTTGACGCCACAAATTCCACCCCAAAAAACCATATTTTGACTGCGCGCCAACTATATCAACTGTACTTGAACTGTTAGATAATCATAGTCGGTGATAACATTACTGTTCCCATCGCTATTACAAAACCGTACATGAGATTTTCACCTCATACGGCTCCTCAGGGCCACAAATAAATGTAAGGACCGAGCCAGTATTAGTTATCTTGATACGGTTATCGAATAGATAGAGTCAAAATCTATTGGAAGGTCCCCAATTATACCAATGGAATTCTGTCTGCTATAAAAATAAATAAAGAGTATTTCTGAATTGATCTTATCCTTTACGAATTTCAATTTTTCTGTCTTGAGTAATAACTTAATCAATCCTTGAATAAAATACTCCTTGTATAAATATCAATAGATATTTCAACCCATCATTTTATTTTCGATTACGAAAAAGAATTAAACATTACATTAGTTCATGAATCAGGACAGGAATTTGATTTCTATGAATATATGAAAGAAAGAATAAAAAGATCCCTTTTGTTTATATTGGAATTGTATTTTTTCTATTTTTTTTGTTCCTCTTCTTCATTCTGAGAAAAGGGGGGCTTAAAAAAGGTAAAGGATTATTTCGTTCCCGATAGTCATTTCTTTAATCGGTGGATAGGAGCATACTCTGGATCGGAATTGTGGGGAGTACTGCCTGATCATTTCTACTAATTTAAAGCCCCAATTAGTATTCTTTTTATGGTATGCAGAAGTATCCTTTTAGATAATTTACATAATCTCCATTACTAATCCTTTGTGTGTTTTTTGGTGTTCCTTCCTACCCACTCATCTTTTTTTTAATCCCCCGTTTTGTAATATCTGTATTGTAATACATACAAACGATAGTGAAAACTCCATAGGGTTGATCCTTTGAGCCCGCTTCAAGCCAGGATGAACAATCAACCAATCTTGGGGTAAAGGGCTTCTTCCATGTTTGTTTACTTCGGCTTAACTCTTGTACACAGGAAATGAGACTCAATCCACTTTTACTGCGAATTTGGAAGTTGTTTTCTTTCACTCATATATAACTACCTAATTAATTTTATTAACCTAAAGAAGAAATAAATGAATAAAAAGATGAAGATATCTATTAAATTTCTTTTTTTTTCTCGAAGGAAAAGCATAGGGAAAAGAAAAGTTTCTGTTTTAACGAATCGCACGTAGAGATATTGATAAAACACATAAAGTTAATGGTATTTCATAACTAATCGATTGAGCAGCAGCTCGCAGACCACCTAAAAAGGAATATTTATTATTTGATCCATATCCTGACATAAGAAGTCCAATAGGAGCAATACTTGAAATGGCAATCCATAAAAAAATACCGATATTGAAATCAGCTAAAACAAGGTGATAACTAAAAGGAATTACTGAATAACTTAGTAGAATTGATATGACTGCTATAGATGGTCCAATACTGAATAACCGAGTATTTCCTCTAGATGGAAGAAGATTCTCTTTCAAAAGTAGTTTTGTCCCATCGGCTAAAGCTTGAAGAATTCCCAACGGGCTGGCGTATTCAGGCCCAATACGTTGTTGTATTCCTGCGGATACTTCTCTTTCTAACCACACAATTACGAGTACACCTATTGTGATTCCCAATACAGGCGTGAAAATAGGAACAAGCATCCATATGATCCCATAGACCTCTTTTAAGGATTCCAATCTGGAAAAAGAATTGATATCTTGTACTTCTGTTGTATCAATTAGCATTTCAACGATCAACTTCTCCCATAATGATATCTATACTACCTAGTATCGTCATAATATCAGCCAATTTCATTCTTTTAACTAACTGCGGAAGAATTTGCAAATTGATAAAAGCAGGTGGGCGAATTTTCCATCTCCAAGGAAAACCGCTTTGATCTCCTATCAGAAAAATTCCCAATTCTCCTTTTGGGGCTTCGACTCTCACGTAAAGTTCTTGTTTCGGCAATTCAAAAGTAGGAGAGGGTTTTTTACTAATGAATCGATCTTCAAAATCAGTCCATTCTGGGTTGTTTTCTCTATCAAAGCATCGGATTTCTAAATTCTCATAGGGCCCCCCCGGAATTCCTTCCAAAGCTTGTTGAATAATTTTTATGGATTCCCTCATTTCGCCCATTCGGACTAAATAACGGGCTAATGAATCCCCTTCTTTTTGCCACTGTACCTCCCAATCAAATTCGTCGTAACACTCATAATGATCGACTTTACGAAGATCCCATTCGAGTCCAGACGCTCGTAGCATTGGTCCTGACAAACCCCAATTTATTGCTTCTCCTCCACCAACAATGCCTACTCCTTCAACGCGTTCTAAAAAAATAGGGTTTCGCGTAATAAGTTTTTCATATTCAACAACCCCTGTTAAAAAATAATCACAGAAATCCAAACATTTATCTATCCAGCCATGAGGTAAATCAGCTGCTATTCCTCCGATACGAAAATAATTATGCATCATTCTCATACCGGTGGCAGCTTCGAATAGATCATATACTAATTCTCTTTCTCTGAAAATATAGAAGAAAGGAGTCTGTGCACCAATATCTGCCATAAAAGGGCCAAGCCATAACAGATGAGAAGCTATACGACTCAACTCCAACATAATTACTCTGATATAGCTGGCCCTTTTAGGTACTTGAATATTTCCCAACAGTTCTGGTCCATTTACAGTTATTGCTTCTGTGAACATAGTAGCTAAATAATCCCAACGTGTTACATAAGGCAGATATTGTATAATTGTTCGGTTTTCCGCAATTTTTTCCATCCCTCTGTGTAAATAACCCAATATTGGTTCACAGTCAATAACATCTTCACCATCTAGAGTAACGACGAGACGAAGAACACCGTGCATTGATGGGTGGTGAGGGCCCATATTGACTACCATAAGGTCTTTCCCAGTAGCTAGTATATTCATAGGTTTTTCCTCGATTCATTCTTAGCATGAATTGTTGAAAACAAAAAGAAGTTCATCAATATTCAAAATCTAATAAATCAAATATTTCAAAATTGTATTTCAAATTAACGATTTTTTGACTCCCGAATATTCAACTGACTAATTAATTCTTTATAACGTACTCTATTTTTCTTTGACAAATACGATAGCAACCGTTGGCGTTTTTCCAGAATTTTCCGTAGACCTCTCTGAGATAAATAGTCTTTTCTGTGCAATTCCAAATGTGAAGTAAGTCTTCGTATCTTATTGGTGAACCTGAATACTTGAAATTCAACAGACCCGCAGTTTTCTTCTCTTTTTTCTTGAAAAATAATTGAGATGAATGAATTTTTTACCATAAAACGAAATCTCCTCCCTCTCTTTTTTTTTATATGAATTTGACTGATCAGTAATAATAATGCTAGTCATTTGAATTTGATATACACAACAATCTTTCGTTCGTTATCAACTTCCTCTAAAATCAACCAAAAATCAATTCAATTTGCAATTTGATTAGGGATCCAAAAGGATGTTATATTTGTGGAAAAGAGAAAAGTTGAGACCTAAAAAAAAGATTCTGTTGATTCATTTATAGATCTAATTGATATGTATATCATTAAATTGGTATCATGTATCAGAATGGAATGTAAGATAAGGCATGTGTGCATCTCTGGGTTTTCATATATCCCACACTGTAAGCATAGATAGGAAAAACATAGTATTAACGAATTTTCAATCGTGGGTACATATGTATCCTTACCATACTGAAACGACTGCCATTATTGGTATTAAACCAATAGCGATTCATACAAACTAAATCTTCTAATCGATAATTGGACCAAAGAAAGAACTTTAAGTTAATGAATTTCTTTTTTTCTCGAGCAAGATCTTTGCTTTTATCCCAAACGTAACTACGCATACCATTTCTATTCTTCGAATTGAAACAAATTAGAGTTCTCAATTCTCTACGACGTTTAGGGAATAAAATCTTTTCAGGAACAAGCAAATCATAATGCTTTTTGTCTTTAGTTCCAGTCCTTAGTTGATGGCTTGGAATACATTCATCAAAAATTTTCTTATCAACATAGCCTTTTTCTCGGTATCTTTTATTAAATTGAAATTGGCGCTTATTCTTATGAACCAATGAAATACCTATGGTTTGATATAGAAAAAATTGTCCATCATTTTTTACAGACAGACGAGCCGGTTCGATAATCACTATTCCCTTTTTCATCAATTCGGTAAGAGTTAAATCCTTCTCAGTCATCAAAATATCCAGACGCATTTCTCCCCTTTGAATATAGGATATAGCAATTTCTCTTGGATTTATCAGTCGGAGCAGGAGACAATCGATTTGGATATTATTCATTAGCTTTTCATTTAAAGAATTATCCCATCTCAACTGAAAATGAAAATATTTTTTTAGTAAGAAATCAAGCTCTGCTTCTGTGTTGCTTTTGTATTGCTTTTTCTTTCTACGTTTTTTCATGTCAGATCCCGCATACTTTTCTTCAACATCTTTTTCTTGGTTTGAGAGAACTGATCCAAGACTTACTTGGTTTTGTGCATCTGATTTCGGATTTCCTTGGCTTGCGGGTTCTTTTTCTTCTTGACTTCCATTGTCTAATTCAAGATATTTTTTTTGATTCGATGATATAAAAAGATATTCCTTTTTCTTTCCAGTTCTCTTTTTATTACCATTTGCATTTCCATTAAAATCGAAAAGAAGTAATTTGATTGGTATGATCCACGGTTTCATTTTATATGCATTAAAAAGTAGCACAAATTCTGGGAAGAACCAAAGCTCCCGATTTGATATAAGACTATTTAGTATTTTGTTATTCATTCCCATCCAATCAAAAAAGAACTCTTTTTGGTTGGATGGGTTAATTTCTTCATTTTGATGAATTGTAAAAAAAAAAAGACCTTTCTTCTTAATTTCATCAATTATTTGATAATTATCCGCCCCAATCTTAGTATTTTGATTACTGTTGGTACCAGTATCCATATCAACCCAGGATTGAATATCGATCTTATTTCTAAGACAAAAATGGAGAATTCTCCAATCAAAATATTTTCTATTCGAAATTTGATCTATATCCATAATATCGTCTTCCCCTAGATAATTATTGATAGGGGTACTTCCCAGCATACCAAAAAATTTGCCTTTCCCTATGTTGTAATTATAAAAACTTTCTTTTTCATTCTTTACTTGGACTAGTGATCTATGAATAGACGAGTCTTTCTTATCGTCATAATTAATAGATTTATATGATAAAAGATCATATCTATAGTGTTTTTGAAAATTCGATTTTTGATTCCGTAATGGGCCTGCTTCAAAAAGATTTTGTTTTTCTTTTTGGTAATGAGTTAATCCGTTTTTTTCATATGAATCTTTTTTGTTTAAATCTTTATTTTTAGTCATACAGTCTTGATTCGCTCGATTTCGCCATTTTTGTGGTACTAATCTAGGCCATCTAATCCTAGGTAAATCGTATTGATAATGACTCCCTAACCAGGTTTTCCATTCATTCATTCCAAAATTCCAAAAAGGTTTATGTCTTAATTCATAATGAAATATTCCTTGTTTTTCAAAACAATCTTTTAGTTCATTCTTAAGAAAAAGAGATGTTCCGTGATATTGAAGGACAGATCTTAAATTATAAAAGTTAATAACTTGGGTTTGTGATAATTTGTAAAATACATATGCTTGTGATTGTGAGAAAGAAGATAAATCCCAAAAAATCTTTGAATTCTTATTATTATTACTAATCTTATAAAGTGATTTTTTTAGAGTCGAAAGAAAGTGAATTGTATTTTTAGTTGTTTTATTAATTTTTTCCTGATTTGCTTCATTATTGTGATTGTAGACGTTTTTATGAATAATTTGAATTGTTGATTCAAAAAAAAAAATTGCATTGATTCTTGGAATATTAAGTATAGATAAAAAAAGGTTTATGTATACCCTTTCAATCAAAATTTTTATAAAAAAATATGATTTACGGATTAATCGAGTATTTCTTCTTTTTAATATCTGCCAAATCCTTTTTGATGATTCTAATATTTTAGCATGATAACTTATTTTGTTAGAAATAATATTTATTTCTTGAGTTAGCAATCCTTTTTTCTTCTCTTTTATAATTTTTTCTATTTGGTTTCTGATTATGTTAGTTCTATTACTTAGATCTTTCATTTTTTTTTCTGTTAGTGAGAAATTTGTCCAATGCATAGATCGAATTTGACTAGACAATTCGTGAATCGTATGATTCCCGAGTATCGTTATCGAATCTTTTTTAGTTTCAACCAAGTCCTCTATTTCTCTCATTTCTCTCAATCTAACTAATCGAATTGGCTTTCTTTTTGAAAGTTTTTTTATTTTTCCTTTTAGAAATCGAATGCTTTTGATGACCCATTTGTTTGTTTCTTTTGCCACTTTTCGGAAAATTTTTGTTCTTTCTTTTAAAATTCTTAAAACTATAAAAGACTTAGTTTTCCATTTTCGAATTTTTTTTTTTAATTCTTGCAAAACGGGTTCAAAAAATGAACGTCGTTTTCGGGGAGAACCAAATGGAAGTTCAGTTTCCATTCCCCAAACTGTTAAAAAACAAAAATCACTTTCTTGTCCTTTTATTTTTTTCAATGAATCCTTATGAAGGGATTGTAGCTTAGATCTGCGCCGGGGTTTTAGGTAAAAAGGAAATAGGATCTTTATCTGAATACCGTCTGTTAACCAGTTATCCGGAAATTCGGTTTCGGATAATTGAACACCATTATAGGTGCATTTAACATGCATTTCCTTTTTCCAATCCTTTAAATCCTGGGACCACTCGGGCAATTCAAATAATAGTATACGAGCGAGATTTTTAGCTATTATCAATGAAGGTAATATAATATATTTTCTAAGAATCGATTGAGTTAATAATAGAAACCCTCTTATTGCTTGAGAAAATAAAAAGCTATCCCAGGTTTCTGCTATTTTCATCCGTACTTTTTCTTTTCTTTTGTATTCTTCTTTTTTATCAATTTTTTTTTGTGTTTCGTTTGTATAATCAGACGGTTTTTGGTCTTTTTGTTTCCACATCCAATTTCTAAAAATTCGAAAAATGCCTTTCATCGGTCCGGAAATCTCAAAAGAAAAATAAAAGGGTTTCTTTATTCTGTCCAAAAAAAGGGGTGAATGGGCATTTGCTTGAAACAGTTCCCAAGTAACGGTTTTGCGTCTTTGTGCGCGCATGGAGCCTTTGATTAGTTCTCGACGAAAATCCGATTGTTGCGAATAGCGTCTCAACCTTACTTCCTTTTTTTGCTCAAGATTCTTATTATATTTGTTATTAGTATAAGTATCGGTATTTGGATTAGTATAAGTAAAAATCAATACTCGTTTCGCGTTTCTTGTACTAATTCCAGGACCGTCCGCCACGTTTTCGTCGGTTTCGCTCTCCTTTTTGTCTAAATCAGACACTAATTTGTATGACCACCGAGGAACTGTTTTACTAATTTCTTTTATTCCAATAGATTTTTTTCTAATTGTTTGAGCGTTGGGAATCGTTAGAACTGCATCAAATAAAAATTTGAAAATTTTGATTCGATCTTCTGAATCAATTTTCTCTCGTTTGGGTTCTGGAAATAAAGAACGTACTTTTCTTTTTTCGCTTGAAAATAATTTTCTACTCAATCCGTCTATTGTCTGTTCAAATTCGTGATAATCATTAATA